ATGCCTGAAGTAGGCATTCATTTGATTCCATTTGGATTGGGATCAGGTCATACTGAAAAAGCTTTCCCTTTTCCTTTCTTTTTTCAACTCATTTAGATCTATTTTTTCTGGCTCGGCTAGGTGGGATATCCGAGTCAGTTCCCTTTCTGACACCAGAGCGAGCAAAACCAATAACGAAACAAATCGATTCAACGAACAACAGGAGAGAGAGGGATTCGAACCCTCGATAGTTCTGAACAAAGAACTATGCCGGTTTTCAAGACCGGAGCTATCAACCACTCGGCCATCTCTCCGAAAGACAATCTCTATTTTATTTGTATTCCTCGGAATCGAACATGACCGTATAAAGTGGATACCCCTCACTATCTATCTATCTATGGAAACATTCCAGGTGGGAATTTCGATCTATCTGTCTCTCTAGATAGATAGATACTCGATCAAGCATGCCCGTTTGTGAAGTCAATCCAAATTTATCCTCAACTCCATGTCCAAATAAAGCGGGAATAAGTCCTATAAGATCACACTGGGTTCATGGTGAAATCTTTCCATGATTCATTTGATGACCCATTTTTGACTTACATAGGGATCAAATGGTATAGGTCATTTCTTGGTAGCTTGGAGGATTAGAAGCATGACTATTGCTTTCCAATTGGCTGTTTTTTCATTAATTGCTACTTCATCAATCTTACTGATTAGTGTCCCCGTTGTATTTGCTTCTTCTGAGGGTTGGTCAAGTAACAAAAATGTTGTATTTTCTGGTACATCAGTATGGATTGGATTAGTCTTTCTGGTAGCTATACTTAATTCTCTCATCTCTTAAACCTATTCGGTAGTTCCCACATCAAAAAATAAAATGACCCCTCCCTCAACTCCTTTCGGGTTGTGAGACACATGAAAATTCAATATCAAAGTCTCGAAAAGAAAGAAAAACTGGGACGGGGGGGTCAAAGTCAAACTTATTGAATGAAACAAGGAATTGAATTATCCATGTTATCAGAATAAAAGAATATTATCTAATAGAAGAACAATTGGAATCTTCCTGAAGTAAGATAATATCTCGCCCTGCACAAATAGGATCCAAACATCAGATACCATATATCTATGGATAGATCCGTACGTAACGTATCAGGAATGAAAAAAGCGGATATGGTTGAATGGTAAGATTTCTCTTTGCCAAGGAGAAGGCGCGGGTTCGATTCCCGCTATCCGCCTATGGAGAAGTCATGGAATAGGATCAATGATTGGGTATAGTGAACTACCCTCCCATTTTTTTGTAAGAAAGAAAAGAATGGTGCGGAGACACACTATTCATTCCTGAGAGAACTGGGATCTGGTGTCGTGTTCTCTCTGCCGAGGCTGCTACGGTAATTTGTTTCTTCTACCCATTATACTATCATTATAGTATCAGGGGTTTAATGTTTGCGAAAGAAGCGCCAAAGCCGCATTTCCATATTTCCATTTCATTAGTTAGATCTTGCGCTTCCGGTCGAAAAACAACGTCGATGAAAGCCGTGTAGGTGCACTATTACGCGGTGGGGATTGTAATTTTCCATGAATTTCCCATTTCTCACTCACTGCCGCAACTTTGCTTAATTCGTTTTTTTTTTTTTTTTTCACGCAGTATGTGCCCGGATAACCCAAAGTATCGATAGTTAGCTCTCGCGCTTCCGGTCGAAAAACAACGTCGATGAAGCCGTGTAGGTGCACTATTACGCGGTGGGGATTGTAATTTTCCATGAATTTCCCATTTCTCACTCATTGCCGCAACTTTACTTAGTTCGTTTTTTGAGGATCGACGAATCAAATGATATTTCTGTTCCAATTTCTGCCTCTTCTTCTCCCTTTGAATCCAACTTTTCCTTGCCATAATGGTTCAGCTCCTATTTCTATTTATTTGATTTCTTATTCTCAATGATACAAGTCGGATCCTAGAGGTAGAAATATAAGAAGGAAGACCCCCTTCTCCATCGAAACAAATGAGAGTGTGGGGGATACAGCAGTACATTCAAAAAAAATGAATTAACCAAATTTGCCCGATGTAGAGGCAAGCAAGAAAGCTGCATAAGTGAATATATAACCTACGGAAAAGTGGGCTAATCCAACCAATCTTGCTTGCACAATGGAAAGAGCCACCGGTTTCTCTCTCCATCGAATCAAATTCGCCAAAGGTGTACGTTCATGAGCCCATGCTAAAGTTTCAATCAATTCCTGCCAATATCCACGCCAGGAAATTAAGAACATAAATCCAGTAGCCCAAACAAGATGTCCAAATAGGAACATCCACGCCCAGACAGATAAACTATTCATACCAAAAGGGTTATAGCCATTGATAAGTTGTGAAGAGTTTAACCATAGGTAATCTCTTAACCATCCCATCAAATAAGTGGAAGATTCATTAAACTGTGAAACGTTACCCTGCCATAATGTGATGTGCTTCCAATGCCAATAAAAAGTAACCCATCCAATGGTATTTAACATCCAGAAAACTGCCAAATAAAAT